CATATCATGGTTCAGGCGTTAAAAATCAGTGAGGTTTACTCTTCCTTTTCGATGCCCGTGGAACTACTATCAATGGTTTACTTCTTGGGAATGTTCAAAAAAAAAAAGATTACTACGGGATTTTTTGAATATGCCTATATCTATCGCTTTTGCTTCATTGATTTGATTCTCTCAATAGATACCGAGATTCATATTGGAAATCAAAAATAGAGTAATTCAAACTATAAGACATAGGAATAATTCAGATTGATCAGAACAAATAGATATAGCAAATAACTGGAATTGGATGCTATGTCAATCCCATATATGGAATTGATATTCACATATATCAAGATAATATTGTAGATTGATATATAGATCCATATCAAATGCAGCCTCTATCTTTATTTTATTCCAGGGGGCAGCTTTATAACAACAATCTAACTAATAAATAGTATGGTAGAAAGAAATAGATGAATCTTTCTACCATACTATCTATCTATTAGAATACTGCCGATTCTAGTCCACTCATTTCATTTAAGACATAAAATTGGAATCTTTTTCATTTTATTTCGTCAATTTTGGCTAAGAACTCAGAAGTCAAGTTTCATTCAAATTAGTTAATAATTAATCGTTTTGACTGACTGTTTTTACATAAATGATAAGTAGAAAAGCGGTAGGAACTAGAATAAATAGTGCAGTAGCAATAAATGCAAGAATATTTACTTCCATAATCTCATCGGTTTTTTACTTTGCAATAACTCGGGATTTAATCCCATAGAGATGATAAATCTTTGGCCTGTAAATTCAATGAATGAATATTACCTCTCGATGATCTTGAATCAGATCAATATCATGAATAACAATATCTGAACTATCAAATCAATTCGTCGTCGAGAATTGAATAGTATAACATAGGAAGTTCTTTTATCCATACCGCCCCAAACTTGGATTGCTGACCTAATCCAAAATTCCTTTATTTATTTATCATTTTTTATTATCTGTTCTTTTTTTCTCTCTAATCTATCTAGTTCCTTATTTTATTGTACAATCATCTGATGAAGTCTCATCAAATAGCTCTTCCACTTCCAGTCGTCACATAGTTACAAACCCAAACAAACAATAAAAGCTAACTGAAAAAAGAAATACGGATTTCCCTTTTGCTTTGACAATGGAATTCTTCTCCCGGTCCCCTTCATAAAAAGGGAGAGATTTTTTGATATATTTATTGGATCCGTCGGGACTGACGGGGCTCGAACCCGCAGCTTCCGCCTTGACAGGGCGGTGCTCTGACCAATTGAACTACAATCCCAGGGAAATACGGGATCTAGCAGAAAATTTGATTTGTTTTTATCTCCGGATCGGGTATTTCTGAAGTACAAAGGGGGTTATATCATCTCATGGCGGATTGGCGAATTATTGGGCCGAGCTGGATTTGAACCAGCGTAGACATATTGCCAACGAATTTACAGTCCGTCCCCATTAACCGCTCGGGCATCGACCCAGGAAGAATCCATTTTTGACTTATTGGTAATCCATGATCAACTTCCTTTCGTAGTACCCTACCCCCAGGGGAATTCGAATCCCCGCTGCCTCCTTGAAAGAGAGATGTCCTAAACCACTAGACGATGGGGGCCTGCTTGACCAACGGCCATCATACTATGATCATAGTATGATCAGTTTTTTGAAATTGTCAATATAATCGAATGATTCTATCCGAGGGATCTTTCCCCCTTCCAGAATTGCATAGAATTGTTTTTTATTCGTCATTGACGAATTATTCATTAGAATCGACATTAGAAATCTAGTAGAAGAGGGGGATTTTTTCTCCAAGAATTTAGTTCAGAAGACAAGTGGAATCTCTTCATTCCATGATTCGATGAAATATCTTGAATTTTATGTTGAATTGCTAGGTGTATGTACATGGATCAATCAAGTGAATTTTGTTCTGGTGGGATCAATTCAATAAAAGAAAAAAGCAATTCGAGTCGGTCTTGAAACAATTCATTACATTTTCTCCTAGACTTCCTAGGTAAATCCATTTTTTTTATTATTCAACAATGAGCCGCTAGACACTATGTAGCTACTGCACGTACTTAATGCATATATACTTATGTTTATAATATATGTACATATAGATATTTTATCCACATAGTGAATAATTCCGGAATTAAATAAAAAAGGCCCTTTTAACTCAGTGGTAGAGTAACGCCATGGTAAGGCGTAAGTCATCGGTTCAAATCCGATAAGGGGCTTTGTAAAACCCCAATCTAGTATTCATATTTGATGGGAGAATTGTATTTTTATTTGTAATAAAAAAAGTAACTAACTGGATAATACATTATCATTATACTTAGTTATAAAGTTGAACATTTGTTTAGTCAATTTTCATTAGTATGAATTTAGGAATAATGAAAAGTCACTTCTTGAATCACCGAATAGTCCTATTTTCCATTATACCAACCAAATTGATTCGAAAGGTTAGAAATCAACAAAAGAAAAAGTAAGTGGACCTGACCTA